GATAAAATTTCACCCCTACCATCAATAGGTTTAGCTAAGGCATTGATAACACGACCCAAATAGGCCTCACTCACCGGTATCTGAGCAATTCTTCCTGTTGCTTTTACCGAGCTTCCTTCTTGTATCATCAACCCATCCCCCATTAATACAACACCAACATTATTGGATTCCAAATTCAGAGCAATGCCTATTGTTCCCTCGTCAAATTCGACTAATTCGCCCGCCATTACTTCATCAAGACCATGAATACGAGCAATGCCATCGCCTACTTGAAGCACATTACCCGTATTTACAACCTTTACTTCTCTATTATATTGTTCAATCCGCTCACGGATAATATTACTTATTTCGTCAGCTCTAATGGTTACCATGAATATTTTATAATTATTTTTTTGAATAAAAATAATACCTATAGCGTAAAGATTAATTTCTTATTTCTTTTATTGCCCCCAACATGTTAATATTTGCACTAATAGTACGTAAATGTAATTCGCCGTTTAAACAACTATTCATATTTCCTAGAGCTACCCGTAAGGCTTGTTGAAAAACCCGTTGTCGGACTTGATTAATCACTCTTTGCTGTTCAAACTGAATAGTTTCATTTTTGTAATTTTCTAATTGTTCTAAAGTCTTATAACTTGAATTAATTAAATTCAACTTTTCTTTTTCTATCTCAGAGTATCCATTCGCTAGAAACCGATCTGCTTCCATTTGCACTTTCCGTAAGCAAGCCCGTACTTTTTCCAGCTGTTCAATGGCCCCCCCACGCAGTTCTTCTGAATTTCGAATAGTATTTAAGATCCTCTGTTTCCGATTATCTAATAAATCCCTTAATGAAAGTAGATTCTATTTACATACATGTTATAACTTCCATAACCCCTTCCCGAACCAAACATGAATCTTTCAATTCATTTGGCTCTCACGCTCAAGTACTTAGAAAAATTTCTTATATCTTTTTATATAATGTAATGAGCCTATCCCCTATTTTTTGTTCATACTAAAAAAATATAATATATAAACTAGCGCCAAATAAAAATAGTTAGAGGACTCTTCTGACAAAAAATAGGTAATTGTCAACAAAGTTGTTTCTTTTGTTTCTAAAAATCAAAAAAAAAATTTCTTACTTATACATAACACATAGGTCGTCGCTTCAGCATTGGATAAAAGCGGACGAAATGCCCTCTTTTACATTCAAATCATTTTATCAATAGGAGTGTTCTCTATCAATAAAATATTCATTTTGAACCATCTCTATATTAACATATTGGTAGAAAGAGTACCACGCTGCATCTAGACTTCAAAAAGTTTGCTTTAACCATATTAGAGGTCCCGCGTTATTGGTTGATAGAGAATCAAGGTAGGTTTTACCAATGAATTAAATCACGAAATGCTATGTTTCTTCCATAAAACAGAAAATTTCTTAATTTATATTTAGTCCGAAGTAATTCGCGCAATCGTGCACCTTTCTTTTCTTTCCTAGTTAGAACAAAAAGGGTACAGCTGGTTGGATCCCGCCGATTCTTGAAATAAACAACTCGCACACACTCCCTTTCCAAAAAAAATCAATACACCAAGCACTACACTTAGATTTATTAGATTTGTTGATAAAATATCGGTATTAAACCCGAAACTCCCGGCAGATGGCCAGTAGCCCCAAGAAAGGCAAAAATCGGTTACATTTTTCATATCATCTCCTCATATGAATAGACTAAATAGATCGACTAAACAATTGATAAACAATTGACTAGAGTTTTTTTTGTATCACTTCGCACCTCTTTTTTATTTAGTCCTTTCTTGTTCCTATTGGAAAATTTTGAAATGGATTTTATTTATGTGAACTAGCCCCCTGTTTCAAGGCTTAGTTTCTCTTGGAGTAGGAGTAGGAGCGGAAAGGATAAAAGAGAGGCGGGATACGGATACTAATTCCTCATCCGAAAATCCGACCTTCCCGTGGGTTATTTGATTTTGTCAACGACTACGTAATTCTAGGAATGAAATCTTGATATAATTTGAAAAATCAAATGACAAATCCAAGGCAATAAGTATATATTTAAAATTTCTAATATTAAACAAAAGGATTCGCAAACAAAAGGGCTAATGCTACAACCAGTCCATAAATTGTTAAAGCTTCCATAAAAGCTAGACTAAGCAATAGAGTACCTCGTATTTTGCCCTCCGCCTCAGGCTGTCTCGCGATACCCTCTACAGCTTGACCCGCGGCAGTTCCTTGACCAACCCCCGGTCCAATAGAAGCAAGTCCTACAGCCAACCCAGCAGCAATAACAGAAGCGGCAGAAATTAGTGGATTCATGATAAGTTCCTCGTACCAAAAAAAGAAATAGTTAATGATACAACCACCCAACGAATTATGACTTAATTATTACGTCGTAGGATTCAGTTAGTAGAAGTAACTAAGAACCTCTAGTTGAAATAATAGTATTAGTGAATCATCAGAACTACTTCTATTTCTTGGTTCCGAACTGGTAGTTGAATTCTTATATCTTTTTTATAATTTCATCGGTTTTTTCATTCAATTCACAGTAACAAGGAAACGGAAAATAAAGGACTTCTATTGCTGAAAATGAGAGGAGTAGGTCAAAGGAATCTGTCTTTAATTCATATATACCCAGCAATATCTAATATCACATATACATGTCTTTCTTCCATAGCGTAAACCAACTGTTTCTCTTCGATTCAATAGGATAGGATTTGAGAATCAATCCTCGAAATATCTCCAAGAATTAACTTTTTTTAGCTATTCAAATTCTATCTAACTACTTCCTATTATTATTTTTTTTACTAGTTTTGTTTGTCCAATCCGTGAATAAGATCAACTAAAACGGGAATTCTTCGCTCTTTTCTCCTTTTTCACATGTCCTACACATACACTCCAAGCATTATTTCCTTTATTCTATTATTTCAACCAATTGAAATAATAGAATAAAGGAAATAATAGGCTAAGAACTACTAAACTAATAAATGGGGTAGAAATAGAATATTCGTTGAGGGGGGTATGCTAGTAAGTGGACGGAAGATAACTTTAGGAAAAAGATTTTTTTTTCCTCTTTCTCTTTTTTTGCAACGCTCTAATACCCTAAATTTATCTATATCTAATAATGTAGTTGTATATTCCTTAAGTAAATTGTCGTGAGCCAAACGTCTATTGTTATTTATTGTTTTGAAAAAAAAAGACTATTTCAATGATGGCCCTCCATGGATTCACCTATATAAGCCGCAGCTAGGGTTGCAAAAATAAGAGCTTGAATACCACTTGTAAATAATCCAAGGAACATAACAGGTATAGGAACCACTAAAGGGACTAAAGAAACAAGAACAATAACGACCAATTCATCAGCTAAGATATTCCCGAAAAGTCGAAAACTAAGCGATAAAGGTTTTGTGAAATCTTCTAAGATGTTAATCGGTAAAAGGATTGGAGTTGGTTGAATATACTTCCCGAAATACCCTAATCCTTTTTTTGTAAGACCCGCATAGAAATATGCCACTGACGTGAGTAAAGCCAAAGCAACAGTAGTATTTATATCATTCGTGGGTGCAGCTAACTCTCCGTGAGGTAATTGGATGACTTTCCAAGGGAAAAGAGCTCCTGACCAATTAGAAACAAAAATAAATAGAAACATCGTTCCAATAAAAGGAACCCACGGACCATACTCTTCTCCGATTTGAGTTTTACTGACATCTCGAATAAATTCAAGAACATACTCGAAGAAATTTTGACTCCAATTCGGAATGGTTTGTGGGTTGCGAACAGCTAGAGTGACTGAACCTAATAAGATAGCAATTACAACCCAAGAAGTCATAAGTACTTGTCCATGGACTTGGAAACTACCTATTTGCCAATAGAAATGTTGGCCTACTTCCACACCAGATACATCGTACAAGCCTTTTAGTCTTAGTGCGTTTCCTAGAACATTCATATTACCCTCTAAAAAAATTCACTTTTGATTCAACCATCTCTTTGCCTACTTGAATCATATATATATATTTTGAATACCAACTAAGATTACTATTCTAAGATTACTATTTTGAATACTAACTAATCACATAATCTCCGGGCTATTCGTATTTCTTTTTTTATTCAGAAATAGTAATCGACTCAAAAATATATGGGATTTGCGAAGATTTATCGTATTATTAATCAAGGATTTCTTATATAGCTAAGATGCCCTTCACAAATGGCGACTACTAATTTGTTAAGAATTAATCGGATTGAAGATATAGCATCATCATTCGCTGGAATTGAGATATCTGCTAAATTGGGGTCACAATTTGTATCAATTAAACAAATTGTTGGAATTCCCAAAGCGATACATTCTTGTAGGGCTGTATATTCTTCGTGCTGATCAACGATGATTACAATATCGGGTAAACCTGTCATATATTTAATCCCACCCAGATCTGTTTGCAAACGAGATAATTGTCTTTTGAACACGGCTGCATCTCTTTTTGGAAGATGGCAAAGTCTACCTGTTTTTTGTTCCATTCTCAAGTCCCTGAACTTTTGAAGTCTCGTTTCTGTAGTAGACCAATTCGTTAACATACCGCCGAGCCATTTTTTATTAACATAATGACACCGGGCCCGTATTGCAGCCCATGCTACTGAATCAGCTGCTTTTTTTTTTGTACCGACAATTAAAAATTGTTTTCCTCTACTTGCTGCCTCAAAAACCAAATCACAAGCTTCTGATAAAAAACGAGCAGTTCGAGTTAGATTTGTAATATGAATACCCTTACGTTTTGCAGAGATATAAGGTCCCATTTTAGGATTCCACTTCCTAGTACCATGACCAAAATGAACCCCCGCCCCCATCATCTGTTCTAAATTGATGTTCCAATATCTTCTTGTCATTCCTACCCCCCCTTTTTTTTAAGAGACGGGGAACCCTGAACTGAAATAAAAGATTGTTCCCATGGAACCTTTTGATCTACCCTATAATTGGACATAGAGCCATGACCCAAGCTATTCTATGCTATGCGTTTCTAGACATTTCTCTTTTTATTAGTAAATCAAATGAATGCAACAAATCAAAGAAAATAGTGAAAGGAATGAATCCCTTTTTGGCAACCATGAAATCCGATAAGTTGTTTGGGTGTATCGTGGAAATTCTTTGATTATCTCCCTTCAAACTTCAAAGAATTTTCTGTGGTAAAACAAGATATTTCTCATTTCTCCATCAAATCGATTCTTTTTTCTTGTTTCAAAAGGAATCTTGTTGTATTGTTTTGAAGGGTGCACGAATCCTTTGAATCCGGTCCCGCCGGGTATCATCCCCCCCAAAACAACGTTCTCTTTCAAACCTTTCAACCAATCGATACGCCCCCGTAGAGCTGCTTTTGCTAAAACTCGAGCAGTTTCTTGAAAACTCGCTTCCGATATGAAGCTTTGAGTATTGAGAGATGCTCTTGTTATTCCCAACAAGATTGCTCGGTAACAAATCGTTTCTTCCAAAGCGCGTCCCATTCGTTCAGCTCGCAACAATCCAATTAGTTCTCCGGGTGAAAAAACGTTAGACATTCCATCTTCTGAAACCAAAACTTTTGATGTTATTTGACGTACAATAATCTCTACATGCCTATTATGAATCTGCACCCCCTGGGATCGATAAACCCTTTGGATTTTATTAACCAAAGAAATACGACTTTGCACTATAGTTAGCTCAGCACCAACCAAGAATCCCCAAGGAATTCCAAGAACTCTTGTTATACATTCGTTCCAACCTTCAATCCTCTTTTCGAGATTTATTGATATTGAATCAATCGAACGCACTTCTAACACCTGTTCCACTTTTGGAAGACCCTGCGTTATATCACCCGATCTCGATTTTTCATATATAAATGTAACTAAGGTGTCTCCTTCGTAAAAAATTTCCCCATAATGGCCATGAACAGTTGCTCCTGGGGTAGCCAAATAAGGTTTAGCTGATCGTATTACTACAGAATCACCTTGAACTAATATAGCTTGACCGGATTTTGGGTGCGGTCTGTTTTTGTCTATACACACATTTTGACAAATAAACTGTCCAAGACTTATTATTGGAGAGGTCTCTTCGCAACAACGGTGACGGATAAAATACCAACTCAAACGGAATGGGTTGAAGAGAATGTTACTGCCTGAATCAGTAGTATAAATTCGACCACTTTCATCCATTGAATAAGATTTAATTGCTTGAAAAGTCTGTTTTAAATTGTCGAGTTGCAAATAGTTTGTTAACAAGATCTGATTATGAGTTTTTAAGTGGTAAAATAAATAAAAACGATCAATTGAAGGAGATGAGCCTAAAGGTCCCAATGACTCCTGAATTTCAATTAGTAAAACCTTTTGAATGGATTCTTTTATTACATTGTGATAGTTTACCCGTTTGAATGGGCCCATTCGAGAACACTTGGATGATAACAAAATTACCAATGATTGGAATTGCTTATTTCTATTCAACAACGTATGAATAGTTCCTTGGTTTGGTGGATTAAGGAATTGTTGAATCTTTGCCTTGGAATAAACGGAAGAAAATGGATTGCTATGGGTGCAATCTGCTCCATTATCCGAGAGCAATCCTGAAACCAAGGAATCATTTCTTTTTCCGATATACGAAATAGGAGATTTTGCCAAATTGATTCTTAAAAAATGCCGAATAAAATCGTTTGTTCTTAGTTCAACAAAAGAAGCACGGGCTTCCTCGTTATAAGAGCTTTTGTTATCTTGTTCCCAATCTAACACTAAACAAGTCCGAACTAATTGAATACTTGTATCCGAAATACCGCTAATTGGGTTTGGGTTGCCCCTTCTAGAAAGGATATAATTGACAACTTGAAGTTGTACATTATCACTTTCCTGCAAAATATCATGAGGGAAAATTGCTACGAAATTAAGGCCATCCATTATGTCATATGTGACGGCAGGTCGAACTAAAACAAAATACTTTTTTTTGCTAGGTGTAATCCGTTGGACATAGATCCAATTTGTCAATTTTTTAGATTCCTTAAAATTTACCTTTCCCCTTCCTGGTGGGATCAAAACGCCGCTATACCGGGATATTTTATCCGTATCCACAGGAAAATAGATATCTCCAGAAAATATTTTAAGTTCAATTCTGTTTTTTTTTCTCTCCACCCGTACCAACCCGCCTACCCGGCTTCTTATATTTAAGGTGATTTGTGTATCTACTCCAACGATACTATTGTTACGTACCATTAGGAAAGAAGATCCGGATAAGATATGCACTTCCTCGGGAATAAAAAAAAATCGATCCACTTTCATTTGGATTTGGTATTTTGGCATAAATTCCTTGACTCCTCGATACGCAATCAAATCTTCATTTTTAAAGATTGAATGCATTTCGATATTCCTATATCCATATTTAGTAATCCCCGAACGCTTTCTTCTATATCTAGGATCATCGAAATAAGAAAGAATACTCTTTCTATAGAAAATAACATTTAGTAGGGGGATTTCAAGCGAGATACTCAGAGGGGGCGTTAGTCTGTTCTGGCCTCCTTGAATTGATTGGAGTAAAATGACAAATTCATTTTTACGCCTCTTTGACAATAAATCAGAATTCTCGTGGAGAATGGCCGGATATATTAGATTACAATAAAAATCCGAACAAAATAGGTGGTGTCTCGGCCGGTGTTTAGTTATAGAGAGGTTAGAAGTATACCTTCGCTTGACAGAAAAAGAATGCACGTTCAGTTGATCTTGATCCTTGTGAAGCGAAATGGAGACTGGACTGGATCTGTACTGACCTCCTAATAATATCCATAAATGACTTGTTTTTGGTAATAGATGCACATTCCCATATGTAAATTCAGATGTATGATACACGTCGGTACTCCAGTGCATTTCTCCGTCTGAATCAGAATAACTATGTTTTCGAACCTTCTCCTTAAAATTAAGAGTAGGTGTTCCTGCGCGAATCTCAGCAATCACTTGTTCGGATTCTACATATTGATCATTTTGAACTAAAAGAAAACTTTTTCGCGGAATATTGACATTGTGAATAAGATCTTCACTCTCAATGATTACATACAAGTCTATAGAACATAGAAAGGCAGGATGTCCGTGACGGGTGCGTGTCGGATGAACCAAATCCTCATTGAATTTTATTTTTCCATTAGAAGGTGCTCTTACATGTTCTGCAGTACCCCCCGTGAATACTCCGCCGGTATGAAAAGTTCTTAATGTTAATTGAGTGCCTGGTTCTCCAATGGATTGACCCGCAATAATACCTACAGCTTCTCCCAATTCAACCAGGTCGCCATGAGTAGGACTCCGCCCATAGCATAATCGACAAATCCAAGATGTACTCCTACAGGTAAAGGGAGTTCGAATATATATTGGTTGTGCTCGAAAGGTTATGAATCGATTTACAAGCCCAATCCCAATATCTTGATTTCTAGTAGCAATACACCGCGAGCCCATATATACATCATCTGCTAATACACAACCAATTAATGATTGAATAAGAATCTTTTCTGGCATCATCCCATTCCCAGGACTCACAGAAATACCGCGGCTGGTGCCACAATCTGTTCGTCGTACAACAATGTGTTGTACTACTTCAACAAGTCTGCGTGTAAGATATCCAGCATCCGATGTTCGTACAGCGGTATCCACAACCCCTTTACGAGCTCCGTAGCAAGAAATGATATATTCTGTTAAAGAAAGCCCTTCTCGTAAATTGCTTTGAATGGGTAAATCAATCATTTGTCCTTGAGGATCCGACATTAACCCTCTCATACCTACTAATTGATGTACCTGAGATGCATTTCCTCTAGCTCCCGAAAAAGACATGATATGGACTGGATTACAAGGGTCGGTCATACTAAAGTTTGGATTCATTTCTTGTCGCAAATATTCACTTGTAGCATACCATATTTCGATGGATTGTCGTAATTTTTCTACTGCGTGTACATTCCCGTAATGGTAGTGTTTTTCCAAAATCAAACTTTGTTGTTCAGCATCTTGAACTAGCCATCTCTTCGAGGGTGTTGTTAAAAGATCATCAATTCCTAATGAAATGGATGTAGCGGTAGCTTGTTGGAAACCCAGCGTTTTAACTTGATCGAGTATGTGGGATGTATATCCCATTCCGAAGTGATCTATTAATCTACTAATAAGCCGTTTCATGGCAGTTCCGTCTATCGATTTAGTGTGAAAGACCAGATTGGCCTGTTTTATCATAAGTACCTCCATATTATGCTGAATAGGATTCGACAATAGGTTTGGGTCAGTGATTGGGAAACTCCCCCTTCTCGATCTTGATTCGCATAGAATTTTGGAACTCTAATCCTAACTGAACCGGAGAGGCCTGAATTTGCACTGTTTACCTTTCTTAGTTAGGTAGTACCGTAGGAACAGGCATGAGAAAACCCCTGTATGGCTTCGTCAATTTCTCGATAAAGAGAAATATGACCAAGAGTAGTTCGAGTGTATAGAAAAAGAATCTTTTTTTTTATACTTTTTACTATTAGATAGTGTTCATAAATTTCATAATAAATGCCTAAAGATTCATAGTGAACTTCGATGGGAGTTTCTCTTGAAGCAATAACGCGTTGATCTAGTTGCCACCGGAGCCACAAAGGGCTATCTAAATTGATTCGTTTCTTCCGATAAGCTCCAATTGCATCATAGGAATTAGAAAAAAAAGGTTCTTTCATATACTCATAGCTATTGTTGTCACTTCTCTTAGTTTGATATTTTATGTGATTGCCTGGACTATATCTATTTATACAAATACCTCGACGATTCCCGCTCGTTAATACATAGAGTCCCATAAGCATATCTTGAGTTGGTATGGAAATGGGATCCCCAATAGCGGGAGACAAAAGATTCATATGAGAAAACATAAGTAAACGGGCTTCCGCTTGGGCCTCCAAAGATAACGGGACATGAACAGCCATTTGGTCCCCATCAAAATCTGCATTGAATCCCTTACAAACTAATGGATGTAAGCAAATAGCACGCCCCTCCACTAAAACAGGC